AGATTTAATTGGAAATATCGACAGATTCCCGCGTAGTCCAAAGAAATAGGAAAATAATAATAAAAAAAAGATCCAATTTGATCTCTATCGAATTTTAATATCAGAATAGTGAATAGAATTATGGTGCAATGGGTTAGGTCCACTTACTTTTTCTTTTGTTGATTTCTAATCTATTTAATTGGAATAATGGAAAATAGGAAAGTAATGAAAATATTTTATTCAAGGAGACGACTTATCTATATTTATTATAATTTATAATTCATTAATAATTCATTATAATAATATTAGCAAATTTATAACTATACTCTAATTTATTAGTATGTTATCATTTCTATAATGATAAAAAATTATACGTATATTACATTATATAATTTGTTACTTTGATTTATTACAAATATCCACAATAACTTTATTCGTAATTCAAATAGGAATACTACCGCCAGATTTTTTTTTGATTTATGAAAAAACCAAAGCCCCTTATCGGATTTGAACCGATGACTTACGCCTTACCATGGCGTTACTCTACCACTGAGTTAAAAGGGCTCGTTTGATTCAATTCCTGAATAAAGTCACTAGCCACTATGAGTTTAGTATATAGACTTATTAGAATATATGTACATATAAGACTATATCTTATACGTATAGCGGTTCGTTCAGAAATGCAAAATTTGACTTGTCTGTTAAATAAAATTCTAGGGGAGGATATACTAGTGAATATAGTTAAAATAAAATGGTTTATTAATATTGGATTTGATAAATAGCAATACAATGACAATGGATTTTTTCCGATCCTAATTGACATCATAACGAAATTTATTTGATTGATACACGTACCTACTAATTTAACAGGGATCCAACATATTTCATTGAATGATTGATAAAGAAATTTGGCGCAGCCTCTGAACTAAATTATGAACTAAATTATTGGTGGAAAAAAATGCTATAGAATCGTGAAAGATGGAAAGATCCTCCGTCTCGAGTCATCCCATCCCATCCCATTCCATTATATTGACAATTTTAAAAATTGTGTATACTATCAGGATAGTATCCTGGCGGTCGTTCAAGTATGATATGCCCCCATCGTCTAGCGGTCCAGGACATCTCTCTTTCAAGGAGGCAGCGGGGATTCGACTTCCCCTGGGGGTAGGGTACTACGAAAGGAAGTTGATCATGGATTATCAATAAGCCTGGAATTTATTCTTCCTGGGTCGATGCCCGAGCGGTTAATGGGGACGGACTGTAAATTCGTTGGCAATATGTCTACGCTGGTTCAAATCCAGCTCGGCCCAAAAACCCGCCGATCTACCACGAAATGGTATCATATAACCCATTTTGTGCTCTCCAGAAATGCCCGATCCCTCAATATGTAAGAGAAATTTTCTTCTCTGCTATATCTATAGCACTATTTATTTACTCTTTTTTTCCAACAAATTAGGATCTTGATAATGATCTAGATTCATATCAGGATCTGTAAGTATAAAATACAATCGAAGGAAAGGGATAAAGAAAAAAAAACCTTTTCATTGAAGAAGGAAAGGGATAAAGAAAAAAAACCTTTTCATTGAAAGAGTAATTATCCCATTTATTTGGCAATAACGAAAGGATTACTAGTAATCCAGGTCGATCTCACTAAAGCGCATACCCATATGATATTATATATATCACTCGCGGCTCTGTTACAACACGCCAATTTGAATCTAAATTCAAAATTGAAGGGGTTAGAATAAAATAATAAAAATATGTATACATATTACTTTAATACTTTATTTTATTATTGTATTTACTTGGGATTGTAGTTCAATTGGTCAGAGCACCGCCCTGTCAAGGCGGAAGCTGCGGGTTCGAGCCCCGTCAGTCCCGACGGATCCAATAAAAAAATATATAAACTCCGCTCTCTATTTTTTGTGAAAGTAAGTCGAATTTCGTTCCCAACGGCAATCCCTCTTCTTTATTTTTATTTTCTTTTTTATTTCACATTTATCATCAATCGGGGAATTTTGATTTCTTTGACTAGTACTGATTCGATTGATGAGCGATAGACATATGTGGATTAGGACAATTATTGGTAGCATCACATTCAGGATTCCAAGAGATACCATACTGTACCGGGTATGGCTTTTTCGATTACTGCTACTCTGTCGAATAGAGTAGAGTACTGTATGTTTCCCGGAAGTACATATATAAATGGAATTTGCACGATATAAAATAACTTAGTTTATAAAATAACTTAGTTATTGTAATAGAATACTTTCAGGGATTGCTTTTTTATTAGGGGAGCGTCCTTTTTTATTAAGGGGTTTCCTTGAAAGAACAAACTTTATTTATTTTTATATAAAAATAAATAATAATAAATAATATAGTTAATTTGATGGAATATTCGATTTTTTATACCGAAACTTGTACTCGTCTTTATCATCCTTCTTTTGTTTTCCAAGGAGATTAGATTCGATCAGTAAAAAAATAAATTTCGAACTTAACTCTTTCCTTTCTTTTTTATTTATCTTCTATTGTTTGTTGGGGGTTGTTTAGAATCAATGGTAAGTGTAAGGGCGGTTCAATGATACTTCATTAGATGGTTGTACAAAAAGGGCAGTAGGTTATATAAAAGAAAGAATAAAAAAGAATGATAAATAAAAAAGAAAGGAAAATTATCAGGAATAAAATTTTGAGTTCGGTATGGATAAAAGATCGTCCTATGTTATACTATTCAATTCTTGACGATGAGTTGATTTGATAGTGCAGATATTGTTATTCATGATATTGATCCGATTCGATATCATCGAGATGTAATTCATCCCATTGAATTTACAAGCGAAAGATTTTTTATCTCTATGGGATTAACTCCCGAGTTATTGCGAATTAAATTAAAGAAAAACGAAACAATGAGATTATGGAAGTAAATATTCTCGCATTTATTGCTACTGCACTGTTTATTCTAGTTCCTACCGCTTTTTTACTTATAATATACGTAAAAACAGTCAGCCAAGGTGATTAATTTGAATTAAACTGGACTTTTTAGTTCTTATCAATAATTGAAGAGAAGAAAGGGATTCAAATTTCGCGTCTTAAATGAACTGGGCAGACTAGAATTCGCCGTATTCTATGAAATAAATGATAGTATGGTAGAAAGATTCAGATATTTCTTTCTACCATACTATCTATTATTGTAGTGTGTAGTGTATATAAGGTGTATTGTAATCCGGATTAATTTAATAGAAATCAATCTACAATAGTAAATAGTATCGTCAGATTTCTATATATCGGTATATATATATGAATATCAATTACATATTATATACAATGTATTATAGTGTCCCCCCCCCAATTCGATTTCTTTGCTTTATCCATCTGTCTTATATTTAATTTGTGTTGATTTCAATCAATTTGAAATAATTGAAATATTTGTTTGATTGAAAGAATATTCTTCAATATATATTATTCATAAACTATATTACTACACTAAAACCCAAGAAAATTTTGAAATGCAGATATTTTTTATTTCTATTTCAATTTAAAAATTGAATTTTTAATTGAAATAGTGTTGAAATAGTGAAATTTCAACTAAAAAAAGCTTTTCAGACCTGAACGATTTATAAAAAAATTGATACAGTTTGATTCCTAAACTCAATTACAATTAGTACTACTTCTAGAGTCCACTTCTTCCCCATACTACGAGTGAAAGAGAAAATGTAAAGACTACCATTAAAGCAGCCCAAGCGAGATTTACTATATCCATGTGAATTATGTCCCCTATCTCTATGACGGAATTCTTGAATTATTGTTCACTAATAAATAATAGTGGAATCACTGGCGCAGAGTCAAAAATTCTGACCTAAGATCGTTGATGAAACAATCCAATAAATCCAACTCTAACTTATAAGGAGTCTTATAAGAGTTCTAGTCTAATCAGAAAAGATTAAGCACAAGAAAAATATGCGGAGACCCCCTTGGAAGTATCAAAGAAATGCTACTAATATGTAGAAATAATAAAAATCGATTCTTTCTTTTGTTGCCCTTCATTAAGTTAAATAAAAAGTATAAAAAAATAGAAGAAAGGTAGATCACTACCTAGCCCATAACCCTATTTCTTTCCCATTTTCTTTTGATCTAATCCTTAACTTAACGTCTCCTTATTGTCTCTATGAAACAATCGGAGGACGCCCTATTATGTTCTTGACTAGAGGTTAACGAAAAAAGAAAACAGGTAACAGGTATATATATATATTAAGTAAAAGTAAATTACTCATTCAATCGAATTAATATTGATCAATCGAATTAATATTGATTGAATGCCGGAGTACTCAAAGACTTTGATGAATATGTATACAAAGTCTCTTCTGGCCTTTCCGCAACTAAAATAAAAACGGAATTCGATTTCCGTCCTGCTCTGCTACCCAATCGAATTCCAAACTCGGCTCGTAGACATAAACACTCCATTAGTAATGGAAGGACTATACAAGATTTATCAGTTTCCTCCGTTGGCTTCCGCCGGAAAAATTTTTCAAATTATAACAGCAAAACAGAAGGGGGTATATCAATTCTTTTGGTGATTAGGCGACACCCGGATTTGAACTGGGGAAAAAGGATTTGCAGTCCCCCGCCTTACCGCTCGGCCATGCCGCCAAAACGATATCAAATCAAAATCTCTGAAAAAAAACCTCCCTTTGTCTTCTTATTTATTGTACTTGTATTTTGAATCTTAATCCCGTTTTTCTTAACTGCTTTTCTAAAAGAAAGATTTCTTTTTGTTTGGCTTGGACCCATCCCTTCGATTGATTGTATAGTATCTTAAAACCACACAACCTCTAAAAATTTCCCTTACTTTTTCTAGTGAAAAACAATTTGAGTCATAAAAGAAAAAATTCAGAACAAACTGGAACCGCTAACTATTAATTCATGAATGATTCGTAAATTTGAATCTCAAATTGCGTTTCCTTAATGATATAAGAAAATCAAAATTGATACAATCAGTATTGGTTTTTTTATTGAAAAAAAAATCC